ATTATTAATATTTTCTATTTTTATATGTTATTTTATCTGTTTTTTTTATCTTATTTTATGTTTTTTTAAACGCAATTACTTCATTTATTCAATTGATCTTTTTTCTCTATATTTTCTATCAATAAAATTAGCTCAATAAAATCTGGTTTTGTCGTTATAGAACACGGTATTCTATAGTAGCAATAATAAATAAGAATAATAAATAAAATAAGTATGAATAGAACAAAAGAGGGGAGGAAATAAGAAAGAAAAATTTATACAAAGCTAGATATGAGTCATCCACACCCTCTTTTTGTATTTCGTTAATTGAATTTTGTTTGATTAAGACTAAGTTCCGTAAAAACCCCCGCCTTCTTTAAAATATCATGAACAGTTCCTGTGGGTTGAGCTCCTTTTTCAAGGAAATAGAGAATAGCGGGAACATTTAAATAGGTTTGATTATTTATCGGATCATAAAAACCCACTTTTCGAAGATCTCTTCCCTCTCTTCGGGATCGAACATCAATTGCAACGATTCGATAAACGGCTCATTGGGATAGATGTAGTTAAATAATACCCCCCCTAGAAACGTATAAGAAGTTTTCTCCTCGTACGGCTCGAGAAAAAAATGATTAGAAGTTATGTCTATGTATGGAATTAGAATGTCAAAAAGATCCATAAACCCATCAAATCAATTAGACATTTAAACCCGTCTTTTTTCGAAAAAAAAAAAAGAATTCGTACTCTCATAACTCAAGTCAAATAACCCTCAAAATGCTCAAAAAAACCTTAGGCATTCTTTTATTGAGTGGTCTCTAACCCCTTTTTTGTTTGTCTCGTTTAGAATCTATTTCGATTCTTCATTTTGATCTAGTTGTTGAGACAATTGAAAACGGTATTTCCTTGTTCTAGGATCCTTTATCTTTGCCTTGGATCATTGGGTTTAGACATTACTTCGGCGATATTTAATCATTTCAAAAATGGCAGCAACATGCCCCTTTTTCTCTCTTTTTTTATTTGTGATTTCTTTCTATCAAAGAATCATATGAACGATTAATTCCCGCATGATACAGAAAGAGTTTTACCAATTCCAATCCAACAATTTTTCTTTTTGATTTGAAAATTGTTTGAATCGGAGCCTTTCGATTTCTATATCAAAAATATACTTACGAAGTTGTTCCAACTTATTGATTTCCATTAACTAACCCTAGATCCTTGCCCCTGAAAAATGGATGTTTCTCTTCGAGCTCCATCCTGTACTATTTTATTTACATTACAACCCAACAAAAAGACGGATTATAATAGAACAGAACAAAGGATGTCGAGCCAAAAGCACCTTCATTTCTACATAATGGAAAGTGGTGGGTTTTGACATCCACAGCCGATCATGTCCTTCAAGTCGCACGTTGCTTTCTACCACATCGTTTCAAACGAAGTTTTACCATAACATTCCTCTAGTTTGGAACATTGATTCAATTATGGAATCATGAATAGTCATTGGTTCAGTCAGTACATAGTAATCTATCTATACTTCTTCCTTCTATATGAAATAAATAGATAATTTAGGAAGAAAAAGCCTCAATAAGAATTCAAATTAACCATATTGTATTGTATGAATGCAATATATTTTTCTTTTTTATACTTTTTTTATACTTTTCTATTTTTCTATTCTAATTAAACTTTTCTATTCTAATTAATAAGAAATTAATAATATCAGTAATAATAATAATATCACGAATATTCTAAATAAAACAAATAAACTAATCTTTTTGAATCTGCCCTGCATCTTCAAATAACTCGATAGAATAGATTGGCCAATCTCACAGTTCTTCGAGTACCAATCTTAAGAAATCATTAAAAATCAAAAGCAAGAATCACATTTTCTCCAATATTTGACTCTTAGAAAGAAGGTTGTTAAAAAAAAAAGAGCAATTTAGATTCAGATATCGTTATTCTGATATATAAAAAGAGTATGCTCTGGGACGGAAGGATTCGAACCTCCGAATAGCGGGACCAAAACCCGTTGCCTTACCACTTGGCTACGCCCCATTTCGATTTCTATTTGACACTACTAAACACTAATATGGGTATTCCTTGTTCGTCAATTCCAGTTCCAAATAGCTATGGAATAGATTAGATTCTTGCTAGGATTTTGGCACGTATGGATAGAGAATTAAACCGATTTTATTGATCATTACATATAATTCAATTAAGATATTGTATGAAAGTATGATTTCTTCTATTCTCTTGTAAGAATTGAAGGCTTTTTGATTGGGTGAGTTCAAAGAAGTATTGTTTAGTCTGCCTTAGTTTTCCTTTCTTCATTTTTTTCCTTATATCAAAAACATATTAATAACTCAATCAAAATTATCTCCAAGAACAAAATTTTGTTATGCTTAATATCTTTAATTTGATCTGTATCTGTTTTAATTCTGCCCTTTTTTCGAGTAGTTTTTTATTCGCAAAATTGCCGGAGGCCTATGCTTTTTTGAATCCAATCGTAGATTTTATGCCAGTAATA